GAGGTGGTAGTGCTAGGGAGAGGATTTGAACCTCTGGATAAAGGGCTTAAGCCTTTTGCATTTGCCGGGCTCTGCCACGCTAGCGGTCCTTTTCTAGGATTAGATGTTGTGGAGGATCTCTTGGTGGTTTAGTTGAAGTCATCACTTAGAGAGGGGGCGTGCATTAAAGTATTGGCCCCACTTTCCCGATCCTTTCGTACTGGGGAAAGTTTATCATAGATAGAAACCGACCTGGATTACTCCGGTCTGAACTCAGATCACGTAGGACTGTTAATCGTTGAACAAACGAACCCTTAATAGCGGCTGCACCATTAGGATGTCCTGATCCAACATCGAGGTCGTAAACCCCCTTGTCGATATGGGCTCTTGGAGGGGATTGCGCTGTTATCCCTGGGGTAGCTTGGTTCATTGGTCAATTATATTGGGTCTGGTTACTGTTAGTACGTTGAGGGGTTGCTCTTGGTTAAGAGGTAGTGGTCTTGTTTTTGGAGGGTTTGTTTTGCTCCAAGGTCGCCCCAACCGAAAAAATGCGAGCCAATGTCTTGTTGGTAGTGGGCCTAGTAGGTTGGGGTTTGTTATGGGGTGGCTGCTGATTTTTAAGTTCCACAGGGTCTTCTCGTCTTATGGGTGTATCCCTGCTTTTGCACAGGGAGATCAATTTCACTGATTGTCTGTAAGAGACAGTTAAGACCTCGTTTAGCCATTCATACAAGTCTCGATTTATGGGACAATTGATTGCGCTACCTTCGCACGGTTAGGATACCGCGGCCGTTGAACGTGAAGTCACTGGGCAGGCATCACCTTCAATACTTGATCTGGCTGAAGGCTATGTTTTTGGTAAACAGTCGGGCCTTGTGGTTTGCCTAGTTCCTTTTACAGATTTTAATCTTTCTAGTAGGCGCTCCTGAGTTGGGGTAACAGGGGTTGAAATACGCGATCTTGTCGGGGTGTGGGTATTAGCTGCCTGTTAATAATGTAAGGATGTAAGCTTGCGCTTAGAGAGGGTCTGCCCTAGTTACTCATTTTAGCATTAATTCTCCTATGGTTATAGGTTGACCTGCTAGTGAGAAGGGAGTTATAGGGGGTTTGGATTTTGGGGGAAATGAGCTTTGACGCACTCTTTGTTGGTGGCTGCTTAAAGGCCCACAGTTGTTTGTAAGGTTGTGAATTATCCGCTAGGGGGGGTTGTATCCAGATTTAAAGGAGCTGTACCTCCTTTAAGTTACTCTTGACTGTCTTCATTGGGGTGGTTGTGGGTCCTGGAGGAGTAGTCAAGGTAGAACTTAGATTCATTTCGCAGGTAACCAGCTATCACCTAGCTCGATTGGCTTTTCACCTCTACTAACAAGTCATCCCACTCTTTTGCAACAGAGACGGGTTCGCTCAAATAGCTGCTTGCAAGTAGCTCGCTTAGGTTTCGGGGTTGCAAGCTTAAGTCCGCTTTGCTTGGTTATTCTTGCTAAATCATGATGCAAAAGGTACAAGGGTATATCTTTGCTGTTTGTTGCTTGGTTTTTCATTACTATTTCATCTTTCCCTTACGGTACGGGTCTCTATTGCGCCTAAGTGGTCTTTTCTATCGCCTATACTAGGTTGGAAGAATGTTTTAGTTTAAAGACTGAATAGATTTTTGTGTGCTTGCTTAATTAGGGGTTGGGCTAGAGTCGGGCTTCAAGACGACCTGGTATCTGCAGGCATCTTTCAGGTGTAAGCTGAATGCTTTCATGTTATAGCTACGTCTTGGTGTGCTAAGTGCACCTTCCGGTACACTTACCTTGTTACGACTTACCTCATCTTTAGCGGAAGAGTGAATTATTTATGAGTTGCTTAGCTTGTGAGGAGGGTGACGGGCGGTATGTACGTGCCTCAGAGCCGGCTTAAAGAGGGCTTTATTATCCCGCTTTACTGCTAAATCCGCCTTTTGGAGGTTGTTTCACACCTCCTTCCGTGAATTTTCTAGGTTAGAAAATGTAGCCCATTTCTTCCACTCCATGGGCTATACCTTGACCTGTCTTATTAGCGGGGTTAGGGCGATTGTGCTCACTGTAGTACTCTCAGAGGAGGTGAGCTGGCGACGGCGGTATGTAGGCTGTTTTAGCAAGGAGTGGTCGGGTCCATCGTGGGTTATCGATTATAGAACAGGCTCCTCTAGGTGGGTTTGGGGCACCGCCAAGTCCTTAGAGTTTTAAGCGTTTGTGCTCGTAGTCCCCAGGCGGATGCTTTAGTAGTGGAAGCATCTAGATTTAGGGCCAGGCATAGTGGGGTATCTAATCCCAGTTTGTGCCCTGGCTTTAGTGGAGTTTAATAGATCGTGAAAATTAAGGTCACCTTTAGGGTGGTTTTAAATGTACCTTAAGCTTATGACAGCTCAGCCACACTTTGACCTTAAATACTGCGATAGGCATGGGTCCACTCTTTACGCCGTGAACAATTAATTTGGGTCCCTTGTGTGACCGCGGTGGCTGGCACAAGATTTACCAACCCTGGGGGCTGCTATGACTAAGTCAAGTTTACACTTATTGCCTAATGTTAACTACTGCTGAGTACCCGTGGGGGCGTGGCTGGGCTAGGCGTCTTGGGCTGCAATGGGCGTGCCTGATGCCGGCTCCTTTTACCTATAGCGTAGTGATTGAGGGCATTTACACTGGAGCGCGGATACTTGCATGTATATGTCTAGCAGGAACTAATTGTAAGGTTAGGACTAAGTCTTTTGTCCCTGGGTGAGTGTGGGGCCATCTTGGCATCTTCAGTGCCATGCTTTGTTGTAAGCTACAGGAACGGTAGTGTATTTGTTGTCGTTTGTTGGTTTGTTGTTGTCGTTTGTTGGTTTGTTGTTGTCGTTTGTTGGTTTGTTGTTGTCGTTTGTTGGTTTGTTGTTGTCGTTTGTTGGTTTGTTGTTGTCGTTTGTTGGTTTGTTGTTGTCGTTTGTTGGTTTGTTGTTGTCGTTTGTTGGTTTGTTGTTGTCGTTTGTTGGTTTGTTGTTGTCGTTTGTTGGTTTGATGTTGTCGTTTGTTGGTTTGATCTTATATGGCATGGCTTAAAATGTTTAATACGTAAGGTGGATTACGAGTTTGTTGGATGACATAAACTGTGGCTTAAAATTATTTAATATGAAGAGTGAAAAAAGGATGAAAAATTAAAAAAAAAGAATGAAAAAATTTGATGAGTTATTAATGGTTTTCCAGCGGATTTGATGAACATAAATAAGTGTATAAAATATGTTGTTGATTTATTAATGGAACTCCAGTACCAATAAAAGATAAAAAATGAAACAATAAAACAAAACTGACATCTTTGGAACGTTTAGTTGAAAACTAGCCGTGTTGTTTAGAAAGTCAGAGGAAATAAGTAGAGTAGATTGATAGAAATTTATGTCCTGCGAGCATTCACTAAATAACACCATTTATGGTGACTTGTGGACACGCCATAACCAAGTGTTGAAGGGGGCGCATCGCGCGGGGGAAGCTCTATATGCCTTTAAACCATTACATCCAGCTCCGTTATGGAAGACAAAGTGCATCAGTGTAAAGGTGATACCAGTTATCCACACGCCGTAACGCCAGCAGGACCTGAGGTCGAGATTAGGTGATAACGCATAATTTAGGTGCAGGATATAAACCAATTCACCCGCCGCACTTGAGGGGCGATCTGCAGGAGAGAGAGAGAAAAGAGAACCAAAGGCGCCAAGGTCGGGGAATGCCGCGATCACGGACTGAAATGGTGAGGTATGACCCCGACCAGATGTATCTGTGAAGAGCAATAGCATGGGAATTGCCAAGTTATGGCCCTGACATAGGAACCAGAAGCGCAAAAGAGCAAGTCGTGCTAGGGTGTAGGGGGAAAGAATGGGCCTGAAGCTAGTCATGATGGATCCTACTCGCGTCGAGTTGCTGATTTCACGTGAGGTGCAAGACCAATAAATAACCTGGTCCCTGCTTTATGTACTTCAGGAGATATTGCATGTTATGGGCGGTACCAATCATAGTGTGTACTAGAACACTTCCGTATTGTGGAGGAGGTATGTATAAACTAACGAGTTATGGAGCTTAGTGCGAGGAAGTTTTGTTATGTCCTGTACCACTGCATTTTAAGGTACTCTGGAAGCATGGATGGTGTTGGGGACTGTGGCCCGATTATACATATGTCTATAATACATGGATATTTTAGGGGATCGGTTGAGTGGACGGGTGGGGTTGTAACTTGGAGATAGTTCGTATGCCCGGGTACATATATGTGTGTTTTATGCATTCATTATATGGGGAATCCTGATGTTATGGGGATTATGAATATGGTAAGTTAAATTAATGCCTAGTAGTACATAGGACACGAATGCGGGGGGGGGGGGGGGGGGGGGAAGGGGTCCCTGCATTGTGTCCTCTAGTTTTCGTTGAGTTTCTGTAGTTGAAGGCTACAACGGCAGTTTTTCAGACTGCAGCTCTTGGAGAAAAGCCAAGCAGAAATTGCTATGACTTATTTTGTGCTTTTTTTGGGGTTTGGTTTTGTTTTAGGGGGGTTGGGAGTGGCGTCTAATCCTTCTCCATATTATGGGGTTGTTGGGTTGGTAGTAGCGTCTGTTACTGGTTGTGGATGATTGTTGAGTTTGGGGGTATCGTTTGTGTCGCTGGTTTTGTTTATGGTCTATTTAGGGGGGATGTTGGTGGTGTTTGTGTATTCGGTGTCTTTAGCGGCAGATCCGTTTCCTGAGGCCTGGGGGGATTGGCGTGTTGTGGGTTATGGTTTAGGGTTTGTTTTAGTGGTGATGATTGGGATGGTGGTTGGGGGTTTTATTGAGGGATTGAAGTTGGGGGTGGTGACTGTTGATTGTGGGGGGATGTTTTCTGTCCGGTTGGATTTTAGTGGTGTAGCGATGTTTTACTCATGTGGGGTTGGGATGTTTTTGGTGGCGGGGTGGGGGTTGTTGTTGACACTGTTTGTGGTGTTAGAGGTTGTTCGGGGGCTATCTCGGGGTGCGATTCGAGCGGTATAGGGGAGGGAAAAGGAAGGAAAAGGGTCAGAAGATAGTTTAATGTAGAATACCAGCTTTGGGAGTTGGAGGTGAGGGTTTAATTCCCTCTTTTCTGAGAAAAAAAAGGGGGGGGGGAAAAAAGAAACTCTAAGAAGGGGTATAGCCTTCAGTCTTCGGTTTACAAGACCGATGTTTTATATAAACTATTAGAGTTTAGTAGTTAAGTAATTTGTTTTCTAGGGCTCCGATGGTGGGGAAGAGGATAAGGATAATGGTAAAGTAGGTGAGGGAGGCTAGTTGGCCGATAATGATGAATGGGTGTTCTACGGGCTGACTGCCTACTCATGTTAGGATGAGGAGGTTGGCGACTAGGGTTCAGAACAGGATTTGGGAGAGGGGGCGGAAGGTTATTGTGCGCTGTTTAGATTTGTGGAGTAGGGGGGTGAGGAAGAGGATTAGTACGGAGGCGGCTAGGGCTAGTACACCTCCTAGTTTGTTGGGGATGGAGCGGAGGATGGCATATGCGAATAGGAAGTATCATTCTGGCTTGATATGGGGAGGTGTGACTAGTGGGTTTGCGGGTGTGAAGTTTTCTGGGTCTCCTAAGAGGTTGGGGGAGAAGAGGGCCAAGGTTGTTAGGGGGAGGAATATAAGTGTGAAGCCTAGGATGTCTTTTAGGGAGAAGTAGGGGTGGAATGGGATTTTGTCGCAGTTGGAGGAGATACCTAGTGGGTTGTTTGAGCCGGATTCATGTAAGAAGGTGAGGTGGATGATGGTGAGACCTGCGATTATAAATGGGAGGAGGAAGTGTAAGGTGAAAAATCGTGTTAATGTGGGGTTATCTACGGAAAATCCGCCTCAGGCTCATTCGACTAGGGTTTGGCCAATGTAAGGGATAGCTGAAAAGAGGTTAGTGATGACTGTGGCGCCTCAGAATGATATTTGTCCTCAGGGTAGGACGTACCCCACGAAGGCAGTTGCTATTAGGGTTAGTAGGAGGATGACTCCTGTGTTTCAGGTTTCTTTATACAGGTAGGAGCCGTAGTAGAGTCCTCGTCCGATGTGTAAGTAGATGCAAATGAAGAAGAAGGAGGCTCCGTTTGCGTGGAGGTTACGAATTAGTCAGCCATGTTGTACATTCCGGCATGTATGGGCTACGGACGAGAAGGCTAGAGTGGTGTCGGCGGTATAGTGTGCGGCTAGTAGTAGGCCTGTTAGGATCTGGGTTAGTAGGCAGATGCCTAATAGGGACCCAAAGTTTCATCAGGCAGAGATGTTTGAAGGGGTTGGTAGGTCGATTAGGGAGTTGTTAATTATTTTTAGTAGAGGGTGATGTTTTCGTAGGTTGGGGGCCATTGGTTTTAGGTCTGTGGAGTGATAGGATAATAATAAGGATGGACAGTGCAAAGGATTCTAGGTAGGTTTTAATTAGGCCGGTGTGCAGGTTGATTGAGGTTTTGGTTGCTATGAGTTGAAGGTCTGCAAGTCCTTCGGGGCCAATTTTTTTGTACCAGGACAGGTCGATTAGGTGAGTGGCAATTTTTTGTCCGGTGAGTAGAAGGTTTGTGGAGCTGAGTCGGTGGGTTAGGGGGTTGAAGTAGCCTAGGGAGGAGGAGAAATTTAGGAGGTTGTTTTGTTTTGGGAGGGTTAGCATGTGGGTTATGTTGGAGAGTTCTAAGGCTAGGATGATACCTAGGATTGTGACGATGATAGCGGCAGTTTTTGTAAGTGTTGGTATGGTTATGGGTGGGGTTTTTGTGGGGAGGATGTAGGATGTGATGAGTAGTCCTGCTGTAATGCTGCCTAGGGCAAGTCGGGTGATTGGATTGGTAACTGCTTGGTTGTTTTCGTTTGCTGGGGTGATTGCAGGGATGCGGGTAGACCCCGTTTGGACCAATAGGGTTATACGAAGGGTGTAGGTTGCAGTGAAGGAAGTGGCTATGAGGGTTAGGAGGAGTGCTCAGGTGTTTAGGTATGATGTGTTTAGGTTTTCGATGATTGGGTCTTTTGAGTAGAATCCTGCGAGAAATGGGGTTCCTATTAGGGCTAAGTTGCCGATGGTTAGACAGGAGGTGGTTGTTGGCAGGATTTTTTGTAGGGATCCTATTTTTCGAATGTCTTGTTCTCCATTGAGGCTGTGAATGATTGAGCCTGAGCAGAGGAAGAGCATGGCTTTGAAGAAGGCGTGTGTTGAGATGTGTAGGAAGGCTAGTTGTGGGAGGTTTAGTCCGATGGTTACTATCATTAAGCCTAGCTGGCTTGATGTGGAGAAGGCAATGATTTTTTTGATGTCGTTTTGTGTGAGGGCACAGGTTGCGGCAAATAGTGTGGATAGGGCTCCTAGGCAGAGGCATGTGGTGAGGGCGGTTTGGTTGCTAGCTAGCATAGGGTGGGTACGGATGAGTAGGAAGATGCCTGCTACTACTATAGTGCTGGAGTGAAGTAAGGCGGAGACTGGGGTTGGGCCTTCTATGGCGGCTGGTAATCAGGGGTGAAGGCCGAATTGGGCGGATTTTCCTGTGGCAGCTAGAATGAGTCCTAGTAGGGGGAGGGTAGGGGTTGGGGTAGGGGAGATGGTCTGTTGGATTTCTCAGGTGTTTAAGGTTGAGGCTAATCAGGCTATACTTAGGATTAGGCCAATATCTCCAATTCGGTTGTAAAGTACAGCTTGGAGAGCGGCTGTGTTGGCTTCTGCTCGACCTTGTCACCAGCCAATTAGTAGAAATGATATAATTCCGACCCCTTCTCAGCCAATGAACAGTAGGAATATGTTGTTGGCAATGGTAAGTGTTAACATGGCAATTAGGAATGTTAGGAGGTAGGAGAAGAATTTTGTAATATGTGGTTCGGCGCTTATGTATCATGTGGCAAATTGGAGAATGGACCATGTTACTAGTAGTGCGATGGGGAGAAATATCAGGGAGTACTGGTCTATTTTGAGGCTGATGGGGATTTTAAAATTTGTGGTGAATTTTCATTCTAGGTGAGAAATGATGCTTTCTGAGCCGGAATACATGAATAGTGTTATAGGTACTAGGCTTGTTAGGAATGCAGTTTTGACGGTGTGTGTGATAGTGGTGGGGGAATTTTGAAAGGTTTTTGATAGAAGTGGGAGTATGATGGGGGTAAGAATAATTATTAGGGTTAGGAGAACTGAGGTGTTGAGGAGTAGGGTGGGCTCCATTACTTTTACTTGGATTTGCACCAAGATGAATGGCTCCTAAGACCAGTGGATTGCTATTATCCTTTAAAAGTAAGGGGGCTGAGGTTTTAGACTCAGATGCAGGAATTAGCAGTTCCTGTTGGTTGAACCTCCCCTCGGCAGGTAAGAAGGGTCTAACTTCTATTTTTAGGATCACAGTCTAATGTTTGGGTTAAACTATACTTGCATGAGAGGGCTCCGGAGATGAGATCGGGCTTTAGGATTAGGAGGAGTATGGGAATAATATGGAGGACTATGAGGAGATGTTCTCGTGTGGTTGAGTTTTGAATGGATGTGATGTGGCTAGGCAGGGTTCCTCGTTGGGTTGATAGAAGTATGAATAGAGTGTATGAGGCGGTTAGTAGGGTTGCGATACCAGTTAGGATGATTGTGGGGTAAGATCAGTTGAATAGTGCGATTATGATAGTTAGTTCTGCTATTAGGTTTGTTGTTGGGGGGAGGGCTATGTTTGTGAGGTTAGCCAGCAGTCATCAGATAGCTATTAGTGGTAGAAGGGGTTGTAGGCCCCGTGTTAGGAGTAGGATTCGACTGTGCGTTCGTTCGTAGTTTGTGTTGGCTAGGCAGAATAATATAGAGGAGGTTAGGCCATGGGAGATTATGAGGATTATTGCACCTGAGAATGCTCAGTGGGTTTGGATTATGCTTGCGGCAATGACAAGGCCTATATGGCTGACAGAAGAGTAGGCAATGAGGGACTTAAGGTCAGTTTGGCGTAGACAGATTGAGCTAGTTATTAGTGCGCCCCATAGAGATAGGGTAATGAATGGGTAATGGAGGTGATTGGAGAAGGGGCCTGTTAGAAGGGTAACTCGCATGATACCATATCCGCCTAGTTTGAGGAGTAGGGCGGCGAGTAGTATTGATCCAGCAATTGGTGCTTCAACATGGGCTTTAGGTAGTCATAGATGTAGGCCGTATAGGGGTGCTTTTACCATGAATGCTGTTAGTAGTGCTATGCTTGATAGAAAGTTGGTTCAGGAGTTGCTGAGGACGGGATTGGTTAGTTTGAGTATTGTGAGGTGAAGGGTGCCGGTCTGTATGTGTAGGTATAGAATGGTAACTAGTAAAGGGAGAGAGCTGATGAGGGTGTAAAATAGCAGGTAAATGCCAGCGCTTAGGCGTTCGGGCTGGTTTCCTCATCGTGTGATGAGAATTAGGGTGGGGATTAGAGTTGCCTCAAATGAAATATAGAATAGTATTAGTTCAGTGGTTGAGAAGGCTAGGATGATGAAGGGTTGAATTGTAATTAGTGCTATGATGAAGACTCGTTTTCGTGTGGGGGGTTCGTGTTGTAGGTGGTTCTGGCTTGCTATAAGTATGAGGGGAAGGAGTCAGCAAGATAGGACTAATAGGGGGGATGAGATTTGGTCAATGCCAGTTCACGGGGTTATGTTTTTGTGGGGATAGTATGAGGGAATTAATCACTGGAGGCTAAGAGTGGCAATTAGGAGGCTGTGTATGGTGATGTTTGTTCATAGGAATTTTTTAGGTGAGAGGAGGGCTATTGGTAGTAGTATGATTGTGGGGAGGATGATTTTTAGCATTGTAGAAGGTTTAAGTTGTGTAGGTGGTCTGAGCCGTGGGTTCGTGTTGAGGCTACTAGTATTGCTAGGCCTACTCCTGCTTCACATGCTGAGAAGGCTAATATGAGTACTGGCACTAGGGTAAATGATGATGTTTGGTTTTCAATGGGTCAGATTGAGAGGGCGAGGTATATGGACAGTATTATGCTTTCTAAACATAGTAGGGCGGAGATTAGGTGGGCCCGGTGGAAGGCTAGTCCTAAGCCACTTAGGGTGAAGGCTGTGTAGAAGCTTAGGTGTAGTAGTGACATAGAGAAAGTCATAGGGTCAGGCTATGATCTGTTGAGTCGAAATCAACTGTCTTGATTAGACTAACTTTCTGTTATTCTGCTCATTCTAGGCCTCCTTGCATTCATTCGTAGATTAGTCCTAGGGTTAGTAGGAGGATAAGGGTGGAGGCTCAGATGAGTGTGGTAACGGGGGATTGAAGTTGGCTGGCTCATGGGAGAGGGAGGAGAAGGGCGATTTCTAGGTCAAATAGGAGGAATAGGATAGCTACTGAGGAAGAATCGGATCGAGAAGGGGAGTCGAGCAGATCCTAGTGGGTCAAAGCCGCATTCGTATGGGGATAGTTTTTCTAGGTCTGGGTTTATTTGGGCGAGCCAGAAATTTAGGAGGGTGAGGAGGATAGATAGGGCTAGGGATAGGGTGAGTATGAATGTGATTATGTTGATTGCTCTTCTCTGGGGTTTCACCAGATTTTAAGGATTGGAAGTCGATTGTAATTAATATACTAGAAGAGCATGATCCTCATCAGTAGATGGTTATGTAGAGGAATAATCAGATGACGTCTACGAAGTGTCAGTATCAGGCTGCCGCTTCGAAGCCAAAATGGTGGCTTGGTGTGAAGTGGAATTTGATTAATCGTAGTAGGCAGACTGATAGGAAAGAAGAGCCGATGATTACATGGAGTCCGTGGAATCCCGTGGCAACAAAGAAGGTTGAGCCATATACACCATCAGCAATGGAGAAAGGTGCTTCGTAGTATTCTATGGCTTGGAGTGCTGTGAAATAAAACCCTAGTAGGATGGTTAGGGTGAGTGCATGGATTGCCTGCTTTCGATTACCTTCTGTGATGCTATGGTGTGCTCATGTGACGGTAACCCCAGAGGCGAGTAGGATGGCTGTGTTTAACAGGGGGACTTCTAGTGGGTTGAGGGGGTTGATGCCTGTTGGGGGTCATTGTCCGCCTAGTTCTGGGGTTGGGGCTAGGCTGGAGTGGAAGAATGCTCAGAAGAAACCCAGGAAGAAGAATGCTTCTGATGTAATGAATAGGATTATCCCGTATCGTAAACCTTTTTGTACGGTGAGTGTGTGGTGGCCTTGGAATGTGCTTTCTCGGACAATGTCTCGTCATCATTGTAGTATGACTAGAAGCATGGAGAGTAGTCCTAGGGCCAAGAGGTATGAGGAGCTATAGTGGAATCATATGATTAGCCCTGAAGTGGTGAGTAGGGCGGCTGCGGCTCCGAAAATAGGTCAAGGGCTTGGGTCTACTATGTGGTAGGAGTGAGCTTGGTGGGCCATTAAATGTTTTCTTGTAAGTACAGGCTTAGGAGCAGTACGAAGACATAGGCTTGGATTATGGCTACTGCTACCTCTAGGATGGTTAGGAGAAATAGAATTAGTGCTGTTAGGATTGAGACTGCTGGAACGATAGGAAGAAGGGCAGTTGTGGCTGTGGAAATAAGTTGAATAAGCAGGTGACCTGCTGTGAGGTTGGCTGTGAGGCGGACTCCTAGCGCTAGGGGGCGAATTAGCAGACTAGTAGTTTCGATTATGATTAGGGCTGGAATTAGTGGTGTAGGAGTACCTTCTGGCAAGAGGTGGCCAAGGGTAATTGATGGTTGATTTCGTAAACCTACAAGAAGGGTAGCAAGTCAGAGTGGGAATGCCAGTGCTATGTTCATGGAAAGTTGGGTAGTTGGGGTGAATGTGTACGGTAGGAGGCCTAGAAGGTTAATTGTGAGTAGGAGGGTTATTAATGAGGTGAGGAGTAAGGCTCACTTGTGGCCGCTTTTGTTTAGTGGGAGTATTAGCTGTTTTGTAATTAGATGAAGGAATCAAAGTTGGAGAGTGGATAAGCGGTTGGTGATTCAACGGTTGTTGGGTGCTGGGAGGAGTAGGGCAGGAAATAATATTGAGAGGAGAATTAGAGGAACTCCTAAGAGGCATGGGCTTATGAATTGGTCGAAGAAGCTTAAGTTCATGGTCAGGTTCAAGGTGTTGTTTTTGTAGTGGTAGAAGTTTTGTTGATGGGAGGATTAGTAGGAATGAATTGCAGGAGTTTGGGTTGAATGATTAGGGAGAAGGTTAGTCATGATAGTAGTATGGTGAAAAATCATGGACTTGGGTTTAGCTGTGGCATGTCATTAAGGAGGGGCGAGTATTCCTCTTTCTCTAGCTTAAAAGGCTAGCGCTGGCATATAGCTTCTTAATGATTAAGAGGCTAGTAGTATGGATCAGGATTCGAAATGGGTGAGTGGAGTTGATTCTACAACAATTGGCATGTAGCTGTGGTTGGCTCCACAGATTTCTGAGCATTGGCCGTAGAAAATTCCTGGTCGGGTGGTGATAAACGATGTTTGATTTAATCGCCCAGGAATTGCGTCGGTTTTTACTCCAAGAGATGGGACTGCTCAGGAGTGTAGGACATCGTCGGCAGTGACGATAATGCGGATTGGGGATTCTATGGGGACAACAACGCGGTGGTCTACTTCTAATAGTCGGAAGTGTCCTGGTAGGAGGTCTGTTGTGGGGATTATGTAGGAGTCGAATGTTAAGTCTTTAAAGTCTGTGTACTCGTAGGATCAGTATCATTGATGGCCGATGGCTTTTAGGGTTAGATCGGGTTCGTCGATTTCGTCTATTATGTAGAGAATTTGTAAGGATGGGAGGGCAAGTAGGACAAGAACAACAGCTGGCAGGATTGTTCAGATTAGTTCAACTTCCTGTGCGTCTACGGTATTTGAGGATAGTTTTTCTATTAGTATGAGTGCTAGGAGGTATAGAACTAGGCTACAGATTGCCAGGGCAACTATGAGGGCATGGTCGTGGAATTCGACAAGTTCTTCTATGATGGGAGATGAGGCATCTTGAAATCCGAATTGTGAGTGATTGGCCATTATGAGAAGTACAGGACTTTCACCTGTGACTTAGTCTTGACAAGGCTATGTAATTGGTTTACTAACGTCTCATAAGAAAGAAGCATAAGTGGTTTGATGCGGTTGGCTTGAAACCAGCGTACGAGGGTTCGATTCCTTCCTTTCTTGTACTTGGACGAAGGCTGGCTCTTCGAAGGTATGATAAGGGGGAGGGCAGCCGTGGATTCATTCAATGTTGGTGGAGGTGAGTTCTGGCTGTGATACTTTACGTTTTGATGCGAAGGCTTCTCAGATAATAAATATTAGCATGATCACGGCTGTTATTGAGATTAGGGATCCGATAGAGGATGCGGTGTTTCATAGGGTGTAGGCGTCTGGGTAGTCTGAGTACCGTCGTGGTATGCCGGCAAGGCCAAGGAAGTGTTGGGGGAAGAATGTTAGGTTTACACCAGTGAATATGACTCCAAAGTGGGCTTTAGCTCATGTGGGGTGTAGGGTGTATCCTGTGAATAAGGGGAATCAGTGAGTAAATCCTGCCAGGATGGCAAATACAGCTCCTATTGAGAGGACGTAGTGGAAGTGGGCAACTACATAGTAGGTGTCATGGAGGGCAATGTCTAGAGAGGAGTTTGCTAGGACGATTCCAGTTAGGCCTCCGATGGTAAAAAGGAAGATGAAGCCTAGGGCTCATAGTATAGGGGGGTCTCATTTAATGGTTCCTCCGTGAAGTGTAGCCAATCAGCTGAAGACTTTGATGCCCGTTGGAATGGCGATGATTATGGTGGCAGATGTAAAGTATGCTCGGGTATCTACGTCTATGCCTACTGTAAATATGTGATGGGCTCAGACGATAAAGCCTAAGAAGCCAATGGATAGCATGGCTCACACCATTCCTATGTAGCCGAATGGCTCTTTTTTACCTGCATAGTAGGCTACTACATGGGAGATGATTCCAAAGCCGGGAAGGATTAGGATGTAGACTTCGGGGTGGCCAAAGAATCAGAAGAGGTGTTGGTATAATACTGGATCACCTCCGCCGGCAGGGTCAAAGAATGTAGTGTTTAGGTTGCGGTCTGTAAGTAGTATGGTGATGCCAGCGGCAAGGACTGGGAGGGATAGAAGGAGGAGAACAGCAGTGATGAGGACTGATCATACAAATAGGGGGGTTTGGTATTGTGAGAGAGCTGGAGGTTTTATGTTGATGGCGGTTGTGATAAAGTTGATAGCCCCTAGGATGGAGGAAACACCGGCTAGGTGGAGGGAGAAGATGGCTAGGTCTACGGAGGCTCCAGCATGGGCTAGGTTGCCAGCCAGGGGAGGGTATACGGTCCATCCTGTTCCAGCGCCGGCTTCTACTGTGGAGGAGGCTAGGAGGAGGAGGAAGGATGGAGGGAGTAGTCAGAAGCTTATGTTGTTTATTCGTGGGAATGCTATGTCAGGGGCTCCAATTATGAGGGGGACTAGTCAGTTTCCAAAACCTCCGATCATGATCGGTATAACTATGAAGAAGATTATTACAAAGGCATGAGCTGTAACAATTACATTGTAGATTTGGTCATCTCCTAGGAGTGTACCGGGTTGTCCTAGTTCTGCGCGAATAAGGAGGCTAAGTGCAGTACCAACTATGCCTGCTCATGCGCCGAAGATTAGGTATAGTGTACCGATGTCCTTGTGGTTGGTGGAGAATAGTCATCGATTGATTAGGGTCACAGGTAAGATGGCTGAGTGTTTAAAGCGTTAGGCTGTAGTCCTTTTTACAGGGGTTAAATTCCTCTTCTTATCGACTCTGTGGTGAAAGTTTCATGTTGAGTTGCAAGCTCATTGATGCACAGTAAGAGTGCCGGAGTCTGGTAGATAGAAGCCTGTTGGTTTAGGCACCTGGCTGTTAACCAGGGGTTTATGGGATCGAGGCCCATCTGTCTAGAAGGTCCTAGTTTAATTAAAGCATCTGGGTTGCATTCAGAGGATGCAGGTTAGTGTCCTGCGGATCTTAGCAGAAACTAAGAGGGTTTAACTCTTGTTTAAGGCTTTGAAGGCCTTTGGTTTAGGTCGATCCTAAGTTTCTAAGGGATGGTGAGGATTATAGGGGAGAGTGGGAGGAGTAGGGTAGCTAGGGAGGTTAGGAGAGCAATTAGGGTATTTGTTGTTTTGTTTGTGTGCCACTGTTTTATGTGGTTAGCGGTGTTAGGTGGGAGGGTGATTGTTGAGTAGTATGCAAGGCGGAGGTAAAAGAATAGCCCGAGTAATGAGAGTATGGCTATGGTTGTGGCTGTTACGGTTATTCCTTGTTTGGTGAGTTCTTGGATGATAAGTCATTTAGGTAGGAAGCCTGTTAATGGTGGAAGACCTGCTAGTGAGAGTAAGGTTAGTATTAAGGTTGCGTTTAGTATTGGGGTTTTTGTCCATGAGATTATTATTGTTGTTAGTTTTAAGGTTTTGGTTGTGTTGAAGGTGAGGAATACTGTGGTTGTTATAAGGATGTATAGGTAGAAGGTTAACAGGGTGAGGTTTGGGCTGTAGACGATGATGATCGCTATTCAGCCTATGTGAGAGATTGAGGAGAAGGCCAAGATTTTTCGGATTTGAGTCTGGTTTAGTCCCATTCAGCCTCCTAAAGCTGCTGAGGAAATAGCCAGAGTGGTGAGTAGGGTGGGATTCAGTGAGTGAGAAGTAAGGAAGAGGATGGTGATTGGAGGGAATTTTATGACAGTTGAGAGTAGCAGGGCAGTAATTAAGGGTGAACCTTGGAGTACTTCTGGGAATCAAAAGTGGAATGGAACTAGTCCTAGTTTTATAGCGATTGCGACAGTGAGTAGGAGGCATGATGTTGGGTGGGTGAGTTGGGTGATGTCTCATTGCCCTGTGATCCAGGCATTGGATATGCTTGCGAATAGGAGTAGGGCTGATGCTGTTGCTTGTACTAAGAAATATTTGACTGTGGCTTCAATGGCTCGTGGGTGGTGGGGCTTGGAGATAAGGGGGATGATAGCAAGAGTGTTGATTTCTAGACCAGTTCAAGCTATTACTCAGTGGTTACTTGAGATAGTAATGGTTGTTCCTAAAAGTAGGCTTAAGGTTGAGATTAGTTTTGCATGTGGGTTCATTAGTAGGGGAAGGAGTTAAACCATCATTTTCGGGGTATGGGCCCGATAGCTTTGTTAGCTGACCCTGCTAGAAAATAATATAGAGGAAGTATGGGGAGTTTTGATCTCTTCTGTGTAGGTTCGAGTCCTACTTTTCTAAGGTTTAAAGGAAATGAGAGGGTTAGTGTACCTCTATGTTCACTTTATCATAGTGACCCCTAAGTTCAGGCACATTTCCTTTGGGCACATTTTCTTAGGTGAGGTGGAAGACCTGCATAGGAGATGGGCATGCTGGTGTGTCAAAGGCACAGGGCTAGGGTTAATGGTAGGAAGTTTTTTCAGAGGAGGTGCATGAGCTGGTCGTAGCGGAATCGAGGGTAGGAGGCACGGATTCATAGGAAGCCCGAGGAGAGGAGGAGGGTTTTTGTAGCTAGGATAATGGGGAATAGTTCTGAGGGGAGGTTTAGTGAACTAGGATTCAAGAATAGAATGGCGGTCATGGTGTTTATTAGTATAATGTTTGCGTATTCGGCTAGGAAGAAGAGGGCGAATGGGCCTGCTGCATATTCTACATTGAAGCCCGAGACCAGTTCGGATTCCCCTTCTGTTAGATCAAAGGGAGCACGGTTAGTTTCGGCAAGGGTGGAAATGTATCATATTATTGCAAGGGGTCAGGAGGAGAAGATGAGGTATAGGGGTTCTTGGGTAGCAGCAAGGGTGTTTAGTGTATAGTTCCCGCTCAGTATAATTACAGAGAGGAGGATAATGGCCAGTGTTACTTCATAGGAAATGGTTTGGGCTACTGCTCGTAGTGCTCCGATAAGTGCGTATTTTGAGTTAGAGGCCCAGCCGGATCATAGGATGGAGTATACTGCCAGGCTTGATATGGCTAGGAGGAAGAGGAGGCCTAGGTTGAGGTCGGTGAGGGAGAAGGGGAGGGGGAGGGGAATTCAGATTGTGATAGCTAGTAGGAGGGCTAGTATGGGGGTTAGGATAAAGAGAATTGGGGAAGAAGTTGATGGGCGAATGGGCTCTTTGATAAATAGTTTAACTCCGTCTGCTACTGGTTGGAGTAACCCGAAAGGCCCTACAATGTTTGGGCCTTTTCGAGCTTGTATATAGCTTAGGACTTTTCGTTCTACTAGTGTTAGGAAGGCTACAGCAATTAGGATTGGTACTGCATATGATAGAGATATCGCAAGGTAAATTGTGATCAT